CCAGGCCTTATGTCAATTCCGAAGTATCTCGTTTGTTGTAACACTTCCCACAAAAGATTTTCCATTGGAATAAGAAGGGGAAGGAAGAAGGCGAGTCGGTATGCTAATTCCTCATCCTCCAATCAGTCCTTCCCATGGGTTATTGCCCCAACAAATAAATAATTGTAGGAGTGAAATCTTAATATAATTCGAAAAAGCGAGAGCAGTAAGTCCAAAGAAATAAACTAAGAAAAAATACGTATTGTTTTGTTATAGGATTAAACAAAGGGATTCGCAAATAAAAGCGCTAAGGCTACAACTAGTCCATAAATTGTTAAAGCTTCCATAAAAGCCAGACTAAGCAATAAAGTACCTCGTATTTTTCCCTCCGCCTCGGGCTGTCTCGCGATCCCTTCTACAGCTTGGCCCGCAGCAGTACCTTGACCAACCCCAGGTCCAATAGAAGCAAGACCGACAGCCAACCCGGCAGCAATAACGGAAGCGGCAGAAATCAGTGGATTCATGATAAATTCCTCATAACAAAATAAGTAAATAGTTAATGATACAATAAACCAAGAAATTATGACTTAATTATTCCATCGCTAAGATCTATACAGTCGAAGGAACTAAGAACTCTGAATTGAAGTAATAATATTATTGAATCATCAGAACTACTTCGCTATTTCTTTTTTTTTTAGTTTAAATTCACATAATTTTTGTGAATCCATATGACTTTTGTTCTTCCATTTTTTTCTTTTTTCCAAACCATTCTCTTTGAATTTTTCGTTTTTTTCCTTGATTTAATCTCTTTATTCATTCAATATTCACTTTATCTAAATTCACAGTATTAGATATTTGTTAATTATATATGAACTAAAGATATATCTAATTAATATCTAATATCACATATACATGTGTTTCTTCCATAACGTAAATCAACTATTCATATCTTCCATTCAATCGGATTCTAGAATTATTCTTCGAAATATTCACAAGAGTTGTCTTATAGCAATTAGATTACATACATCTAGTTCGGCTTCTCCTCCCCTAACCAATCTATATATTTTTTTTTTAATTTAACTTTTGTTTTTTGTAAATCTTTATTTTTTCTTTTATTTTATTATTCGACCACATGGGTACAATCAATCTACATGTACAAATTCGTTAGATCGAATCATTGCATCGAAATATCAGTATTTGATTGATCTAAGTTAATGTAATTTATTATTTATTAAAATTCTCTTTTGGTCAATCGTTGAATTGGATGAAATCAACTTGAATGGGCATCATTCTATATAACAATAACATCTTTTTTTTATAGCACGTTGTAGTAATACTATAAGTAATCCCATAAAAATTATTATTCAGATTATGATTACTAATAGCTAATAATATTGAATATTCGAATTAAATCAACAAAACAATAGAAAGAGAATATTCATTGGAGGGGGTATAAATGGACCGAACTTGAATTTTAGGAAAAAGATCTTTTAGATCTCTTTCCTTTTTTTTACTTCCCTGTTTGTTGCAACTCCCTAATATCTCTAAGATATTAAGCTTTTTTTACTATTACTCTCTTTTTTTTTACTATTACTCTCTAGAGAGTATATATATCTTATTTATATATTTATTATATATAATATATAATATGTTATGTTCCCTAAGCGGATTATCGTGATACGCGCACATATTGCGTAAGTCTTAAGCTAAAAAAGCCTATTTCGAAAACAAGTCAATGATGACCCTCCATAGATTCGCCTATATAAGCCGCAGCTAAAGTTGCAAAAATAAGAGCTTGAATACCGCTTGTAAATAATCCAAGTAACATGACAGGTATAGGAACCACTAAAGGTACTAAAGAAACAAGAACAACAACTACTAATTCATCAGCTAATATATTTCCGAAAAGTCGAAAACTAAGTGATAGGGGTTTTGTGAAATCTTCTAAGATATTAATGGGTAAAAGGATTGGAGTTGGTTGAATGTATTTACCGAAATAACCTAATCCTTTTTTGGTAAGACCCGCATAGAAATATGCTAATGACGTGAGTAAAGCTAAAGCAACGGTAGTATTTATATCATTTGTAGGTGCGGCTAATTCCCCATGAGGTAACTGTATGATTTTCCAAGGTAAAAGAGCACCTGACCAATTCGAAACAAAAATAAATAGAAACAAAGTTCCAATAAAGGAAACCCATGGGCCATATTCTTCTCCAATCTGAGTTTTGCTCACGTCTCGAATGAATTCAAGGACATATTCGAAGAAATTCTGAATGTCAGTAGGAATCGTTTGTGGATTACGAACAGCTATAATGGCTGAACCTAATAAGATAGCAATTACAACCCAAGAAGTAATAAGTACTTGGGCATGGACTTGAAAACCTCCTATTTGCCAATAGAAATGTTGGCCGACTTCCACACCAGATATATCGTATAGCCCTTTTAGTAGTGTGTTGATAGAACATAATAGAACATTCATATTGCCCTCTGAAGGAAATAGAACTTTAAAAAGAATTATTTT